GTGGCAGAGGGGTTACGTCCCGTATGAAACTTACGCGTATACCACTCCTAAAAATGGCTCGTAATGCTGCATCTCTTCCGAGACCAGGACCCTTTATCATGACTTCGGCTCGTTGCATACCCTGATCGACTACTGTACGAAGGGCATTTCCCGCTGCGGTTTGGGCAGCAAATGGTGTTGCTTTTCTTGCAGTTCTGAATCCGCAAGTACCGGCAGAGGCCCAAGAAACTACCTGACCCCGTACATCTGTAACCGTTACTATAGTATTATTTAAACCGGCTTGAACATGAATAACCCCTTTTGGTATTCTACGCCCACTCTTACGCGAACTAAAGCGCCCACTTCTGCGTGAACTAAGATGTCCTTTCCTACGTGAACCAACTCTTGGTCTTATTATAATAGGTTTTGCCATATTTTGTTATCTCATAAATAGGAGTTAGAGATATATGGATATATCCATTTCATGTTAAAACAGATCATTTGGACGTTTAGAGAGTCCCTAGTGTTTTTCGTTTAGATTCGAAAGATTATCCTTGTCTCTGTTTATGTCTCGGGTTGGAACAAATTACTATAATTCGTCCCCGCCTACGGATCAGTCGACATCTTTGACAAATTTTACGAACGGAGGCCCTTATTTTCATATTTGTAATTCCTTAATTTTTAATCTATTCTTTGGAAGAAAATAAGTCTCTTGCAATTTTGAGATGCGAATCCCCACGAAAGCAATGTGAGGGTTGAAAAGTTCACCTAGTCATTCGAATTTTTGTTGTTGAGTCGATAAATGATACGCCCCTTTGTTGAATCATAACGACTTACTTCGATTTTGACTCTATCGCCTGGTAGTATACGTATAAAACTACATCGGATCTTTCCTGAAATATACCCTAGAATCAGATCTTCATTATCTAAACGAACCCGGAACATGCCATTAGGCAGTGATTCTGTAATTAAACCTTCATAAATCCATTTTTGTTCTTTCATTCGAGGTAATCCCTTTAAAGTAGTAATTCATGGAAGAGGAGTGATATTTTTATGCTTTTTTTGTCACAAATAAGAATAGGAAGTTACCGACCCAATTCGGATACCAGAAAGATCACCATATATAACACAAAATTTCTCCCCCGATTCTTTCTAATCGAGCCTCTCGATCTGTCATTATGCCTCGAGAAGTAGAAAGAATTACAAGCCCCATTCCGCCTAAAATCTTAGGGATTCGTTGATAGTTAGAATAGATTCGTACACCGGGTCGGCTGATACGTTTAAAAATAGTTCGATATGGCCCTTTTCTATGCCTTCTTCTATATCGTAGGGTTGAAACTAAGAAATTTGTGTTCCTTTCGCGGTGTTTCCTCACGTTTTCGATAAAGCCTTCTCGTAGAAGTATTTTCACAATGTTTTCGGTAATATTAGTAGATGCTATTCGAACCAGTTCTTTGTTATCCATCTCCGCGTTTCGTATAGAAGTTATTATGTCGGCAATAGTGTCTCTACCCATGATGAGCTATAATCATTCGTGCCTTCGAGTTTTTTTATTCGCAACATGCTCTTTTTTTCTTTATCAATTATTAATATTAAGGGATATGCGTGAGACATAATCTACTAATTCATTGAATCTAGTTCAAATATACTAAAAATATTGTGGTCTCGCCTATGAGTCTTTATAATACCTCAGGGGCTAATGAGACTATTTTCGTAAAATTCAACTGTCTCAATTCCCAAGCGATCGCACCAAAGACTCGAGTTCCTTTTGGATTGCCTTTTTGATCAATGACAACTGCTGCATTGTCATCATATTGTATTATCATGCCATTGTCACGTTTGAGTTCTTTACATGTACGTACAACTACAGCTCTGATCACTTCTGATTTTTCTAAAGGCATATGAGGCATTGCTTCTTTGATTACAGCAACAATAATGTCACCAATATGAGCATATTGGCGATTACTAGCTCCTATGATTCGAATACACATCAATTTTCGAGCTCCGCTGTTGTCCGCGACATTTAAATGGGTTTGAGATTGAATCATAGCTTTTTTTGATCTTTTCTTTCAATTCAAAGAAAGGGCAAAGGAAAAAAGAAATATTGTTTGGCCAGAAAAACACCAACTTACAGTTGGTTTTTCATTAGAAAGACTCCTTTCCATTGTTTGCATATCCCTATTTGACAATAAGGAATTGGGTTCGTATAGGCATTTTGGACGCAGCTATTGAAATAGCTTCTCTGGCTATTTTTTCTGATACCCCACCCATTTCATAAAGTATTCGACCCGGTTTCACGACCGATACCCAATATTCGGGCGATCCTTTTCCCGAACCCATACGCGTTTCCGTTGGTCTTATTGTAACAGGTTTGTCGGGAAATATGCGTACCCATACTTTTCCACCACGACGCGCATACCGTGTCATTGCTCTTCGTCCTGCTTCTATTTGTCTAGATGTGATCCAAGCCGGTTCAAGGGCTTGAAGAGCGTATCGACCAAAACTAATCCGATTGCCTCGATAAGAAACGCCTCGCATTCTTCCTCTATGTTGTTTACGGAATCTGGTTCTTTTGGGGTTATAGTTGATGGTTATTTCACAATTCCATCTCTACTGCAGAACCGGACATGAGAATTTCTTCTCATCCAGCTCCTCGCGAATGAAACGATTCAATCATATTCTAGATAAGTATTCAATCAATAATACACTGAATCATAGGATTCTTTTTTTTTTTTAGATCTAAGATTGTATACACGAATAGATGTATAGATATTTCTATACATGTAGAATCTACTTTCATTTAGAATTTCGTTTTGATATAAGAGATAACTAATCTTGATTTGGACTTTTCGGGAATAGTTTAAAACGTCGTAAGGCTGTCGCGGGCGAATATTGACTCTTTCAAGATCTGGTTTATCTGAAGGGTCAGGTCAGTCCCTGACCTCTCAGAATAACTGAATTGGTTTCTGGTGCGTTTCGCCATCCCACCCAATGAATTATTAGAATTCGTTTTTAATAGACTCTTCTGCAGTCACAGGTTCCGTCGTTCCCATCACTTCTTGCTGAATGGCTAGGCCGAATGTTACGCAATGGAGCTTGTAATGGAAATTTATTGTTCCTGAGTCAATTTCCTCAGCCTTTAATTGACTTGATGCTCTTTTTTATTTTAGGTTTTTCCTACGTATTGATGCTTTATTACACTGCCTTTTCTGAGATGATTCATAGACCATACATATTGGAATCATATATCCTGGATATTCTAGTTCTCTCTTTCTATCACCCTTCCATTTACCCGATCCTTTTCTTTCACAATCCAGAATCAAAGTGATTTTTTTTATGTAAAAAGAATTCAGTTGCTACAACTCTCTGATCAATCGATCATAGAGTGACTGGTGGCTTGGATTCAGATAATACGAAGCAATGAGCTGGTTATTAGTTTTATAGTTATGAGTTCTATCATTATTAGCTTATACTCCTATCGTGGTATGGGCCGTTCACCTTTTTTTGAACTCTAACTTCAATTTAAAGGAAATAACCGACGAGTCACACACTAAGCATAGCAATTATATCAAAGGGTCAATCCAATTTTGATTCAATCCTATAGAATAGAATCAACTAAAAAGAAAAATAAGAATTGCTCATTTTTGTTTTTGATTGAACGAATAAGGGATGAAAGAGTTTGTTATTTTGTGTTTTATTGTTGGAGCGAACGGAAATCATAATAAAGGATTTCTTATTCTTCGCCCGCAAATATCCAAATTTTGATGCCTAATACCCCATAAACCATTCGAACTCTATATGAACAATAATCGATTTTAGCTCGAATGGTTTGTAGTGGAACCCTACCTTCTCTGATCCATTCGACACGTGCAATTTCTTTTCCGTCGATACGACCCGCAATTTGTATTTGGATTCCTTTTGTATTCCCTTGGGCAATGGGTAATTCAATCGCGGTTTTCATTACCTTTCGAAATGGCACTCTTTCTTTTAATTGTTTGGCTATATATTCTGCAAGAATAGTGGGTTGTCCATAGGGCTTAGTAATTATTGTGATAGCAATGTTGAGTTTATGGTTCACAGAATGAAACCCTTTTGCTACCTTGGTCTGTAATTCTTTGATTCTTTGTGGTTTTCCCTTTCTTAAAAATTTTGGCAAGTCTGGGAAACTCGTATAGATTACGACCTTTATCACATCGATACTTTTTTGAATCTCTATACGTGAAATGATTGTCTCATCGGAAGGAATGTTTTTTTTTACATTTTTCTTTATACAATCACGTAAAAAATTCTTGATACAATCGCGTATTTTTTGATCTTCCTCAAGACCTTTGGAGTAATTTTTTGGTTCTGCAAACCAAAGGGAATGATGTCTTTGGGTTGTACCAAGTCTCAAACCAAGTGGATTTATTTTTTGTCCCATACACCCTCACTCTCCCTATTAGCCCATTTCAATTTCAATCTTTCCCGATCTATCATATGGAAATACCTCTCTCTTATATCTGTATATTTAGTATATATCTCTATCCATCTTTTTTTTAGCCATATGTGATCCTTTGATATATCTTTCAATACAATAGTTATATATCTTTCAATACAATAGTTATTGAACAGGTTTTTTTTTTTCTCGGATAACTATGTCCTCGTGTTTTATCCATATGGAGTCTTTCGATATATCTTTCAACACAATAGTTATATGACAGGTGGTTCTTTTTATCGGATAACTATGTCCTCGCGCTCGAGGTTTTAACTTTTTCCTGATAGTACCCCTGTTGACTTCGGCTTTACTAATGATTAAATCTGTTTTCTTTATCCTCATATTGTGACTCGCATTGGCTGCGGCAGAATAAACCAATTTATAAATAGGGTAACATGCTCGATAAGGCATGAGTGCTAGTATCATAAGTGCTTCTTTGTAGGAACGTCCACGAATCTGATCAATGACTCGTCGCGCTTTGTGAGTAGACAGACAGATATGTTGACCTACAGCGTATACTTCTCCAGCTTCGTTCTTCTTTATCATCAGGTTTACCTCCCACGAATGCACGATGAGCACCGAATATTCACTTTATTAATTCAGATTAACGACGAGATTTGTTATCGTTTCTCGTATGTTCTCGGAAATTAAGAGTCGGTGCAAATTCTCCCAATTTTTGACCTACCATACGCTCTGTTATATAAACAGGCAAATGCTCCTTTCCATTATGAATGGCGATTGTATGTCCGATCATTGTGGGTATAATGGTAGATGCCCGGGACCAAGTTATTATTATTTCTTTTTCCCCCTTGATGTTGAGTTTCTCAATTTTTCTTAATAAATGATTCGCAACAAAAGGATTTTTTTTTTTTGAACGTGGCACAGCTACTTACTCCTATCTTTATTCTTTTATAACGACAAAGAAACATATTCGATGTTCAAAATTTTCCTATTCTATTTAGTACGTCGACGAAGAATGAAACTATCGCTATATTTATTCCGTTTTCTACTTCTTCTTCCAAGTGTAGGATAACCCCAAGGGGTTGTGGGGTGTTGTCTACCAATGGGGGCCTTTCCTTCGCCACCTCCATGGGGATGGTCTACAGGGTTCATAACTACTCCTCTGACTACAGGACGCTTACCTAGCCAACGCTTAGATCCGGCTCTACGCATCAAACTTTTCTGTCTCACCCCAATATTCCCCACTTGCCCGACTGTTGCTGAGCAGTTTTTGGATATCAAACGGACCTCCCCGGATGGTAATCTTAATGTGGCCGATTTACCTTCTTTTGCAATCAGTTTTGCTACAGCCCCCGCTGCTCTAGTCAACTGTCCACCTTTTCCAAGTGTGATTTCGATGTTATGTATAGCTGTGCCTAAAGGCATATCGGTTGAAGTAGATTCGTCTTTTTGATCAATCAAAATCTCTTCCCAAACTGTACAAGCTTTTTCCAAAGCATACGGCTTTCTGAATGTATAGGGGGATATCTAGATGGATCGATCCTATCTGAATCATATGATGAAGTATCACATGAGTAGATAGATAGGCATCCAAATTCCCTGATGTGATGATATTCTACATTCTCGGTTTCTCCGTTCCGTCATCTGGCTTATGTTCTTCAGGTAGCATTCAGACCGAATGACTCTATGAAATTACGTTAATACTTCCAAATATTAGGGGTAACGTAGGAGACATCTCTCTTTTTCCCCAAGGGGTAGAATTATCACTGCTTAGCTTTCAATTCGCCTTTGACCATCAAATGAAATGTGCATAATCTCTATTCTTTTCTTTGAAACATTAAGGGCGTTTCTGGTTCTGTTGGTGCTTCAAACAATTTTGTCTTCTCCATATTACGATATCTCGAGAGTCAATAATTTTATATGAGGAACTACTAAACTCAATCACTTGCTGCTGTTACTCTTCAGTTTTCTGTTGAGGTCTATGCCGTAGAGGCATTCAAATAGGATCCGTGATTGATTTCTAGGTTTCCTTGTAAACCTGATTGGTTATTTCCAATTACGTAAAGCCATGGTTCAAACCGCACTCAAAGGTAGGGCATTTCCCAGTGAGATAGGAACGTCTGTACCCGAAAGAATGGTATCTCCAATTCTCGCCCCTCTGGGATGTAAAATATATCTCTTCTCACCATCCCCATAGTGTATGAGACAAATGTTTGCATTTCGATTAGGGTCGTATTCTATGGTTACGATTCTCCCAGATATGTTTTTTTCATTCCGTCGAAAATCGATTGTACGGTATAGACGCTTATGACCTCCCCCTCTATGCCTTGCGGTAATGATTCCTCTGGCATTCCTCCCTTTCCCACAATGACGCTGTCCAGAGATCAACTTCTTTCGTGGATTGGATTTCACTCGACTGTCTGCGGCCCCATTGCGTGTGCTCGGGGTAGAAGTTTTGTATAAATGTATCACCGTATTATTCAGGATTTTGATTGAAGCTCTTTTTTTTTTATAAAAGGGATGGAATAGAATAACCCGGTTGAAGCGTAATGATCATACGTCTGTAATGCATTGTATGTCCCCTAATAGGGCCCATTCTTCGACCCTTTCCCGGGAGCCGATGACTATTCATCGCTATTACCTTAACCCCAAAGAAGAGTTCAACCCAATGCTTTATTTCTGTCCGAGTTGATCCTGCTTCGACATTAGAAGTATATTGATTCTTCCCCACCAATAGCCTAACACTTTTTTCGGTAAATACGGCATATTTGATTCCATCCATAAATCCACTTTCTTTCCTATAAGTTCCAGTATTGATAAGAATTCGCGTTCTTACTATTCATATGTTATAGTATGAATATACCACACCAATTCGTTCTCTAGTAAGATTTGAATTCGAATCTACAGAATCGAACGAATCTCATAGAGAACTCTATCGAAATTGAACTCTATAGAAATAGAAGATCGAAAGAATTCGGAAAACAAGAAAACCCAGCTATCTATATATCTATATAAATACAGATATAAAGTACGATTTATTTCTCTGATGATGATGATACAGAGTCAGTTCCACTTGACTGAACTTATGAAACGCTCCCATCCCATTGGTGTGCATCCAGTAGGAATTGAACCTACGAATTCGCCAATTATGAGTTGGGCGCTTTAACCATTCAGCCATGGATGCTTGGATCATCATACATCGTGAATAAATCATTTCCAACCCCACATAACCATACCTAACTATGCGAACCAAACCGCCGAGAGGCTATGAAGTCCAGTTATGGATCTTCGAATTGAGAGAGATATTGAGAGAAATTAAGAATTTTGACTCGTTGTTAGATTCATGGACCAAATGCGATTTAGTGGGATCTTTCATTTACCTTTTTTTCCACCAAGAAGGTTTTCTGAAACTTTTTGACCCCCGAATTTGGAGTATCCTCCTTTCGGGTTCAACAAGCAACCGATCTTTCACGAGCAAAGTTGCAGTACTGGTTAAGGGTGTAGTACTGATTCTAGTAGCGGTCCTTATATCTCGTATGCACCATCAAACTATGGTCGAAAGAAAAAATCTCTATTTGAGGGGGCTTCTTCCTCTACCTATGAATTCCATTGGACCCAGAAATGATACATTGTTTCGGTCTTCCCATAAGTTGGTTGTTTCGCTTCTGTCTCTTCCAAAAGGGAAAAAGATCTCGGAGAGTTGTTTCATGGATCCGAAAGGGAGGTCTTGGGTTCTCCCAATAACTCAAAAGTGGATCATGCCTGAATCGAACTGGGGTTCGCGGTGGTGGAGGAACGGGATCGGAAAAAAGAGGGATTCTAGTTGGAAGATATCGAAAGACACCGTAGCTGGAATTGAGATCTCATTCAAAGAGAAAGATATCCAATATCTGGAGTTTCTTTTTGTATCCTATACGACGGATGATCCAATCGGCAGGGACCACGATTGGGACTGGTTTGATGGCTTTTCTCCGAGGAAGAGGGGAAACAGAATCAACTTGAATTCGGGACAGGTATTCGAAATCTTAGTGAAACACTGGATTTGTTATCTTATGCCTGCTTTTCGTGAAAAAAGACCAATGGAAGGGGAGGGTTTCTTCAAACAACAGGGATCGTATTTTTTGAGGAAGGTATCGAGAGAGAATTGGATTTGGTTAGACAATGGGTGGTTGGGAAACAAGGATCGGTTTTTTAGCAAGATAGGGAACGTATCGTCAAATATTCACTCTGATTCCACAAGATCGAGTTTTGTTCCAGTAACGGATTCTAGCCAATTGAAAAGATCTTCTGATCAATCCAGAGATGCTTTCGATTCCATTAGTAATGAGGATTCGGAATCTCACACATTGATCAATCACAGAGAGATTCAACAACTCAAAGAAAGATCGATTCTTTTGGATTGGGAGTCTTCCGTTCTTCAAACGGAACGAACCGAGATAGAATCAGACCGATTCCCGAAAAGCCTTTCTGAAGATTCTTCAATGTCCCGGCTATTCGCGGAACGTGAGAAGCAGATGATTCGTCATCTGCTTCCGGAAGAAATCGAGGAATTTCTTGAGAATCCTACAAGATCAATTCGTTCTTTTTTCTCTGACAGATGGTCCGAACTTCATCTGGGTTCGAATCTTACTGAGAGGTCCGATCCTAAATTGTTGAAGAAACAACACGAGGTTTCTTTTGTCTCTTCCAGGCGAGCGGAAAAGAAAGAAATCGTGGATCTATTCAAGATCATTCCGTATTTACAAAAGACCATCTCAATTCATCCTCTTTCATCAGATCTGGGATGTGAAATGGTTCCAAAGGATGAACCGGATCTGAACAATTCCAATAAGATTTCATTCTTGACCCAAAATCCATTTTTGGATTTCTTTCATCTATTCCATGACTGGAGCAGGGTGGGGTCCACCTTACACCACGATTTTGAATCAGAAGAGAGATTTTTTAAAATAGCGGATCTACTCATTCTATCAATCACCAAGCCAGATCTGGTCTATAAAAGGGTATTTTTTCCTTTTTCTGAGGCGAAGAGGTGTTTTCAATTTCCAGTAGTGTTCGATCGATATCATCATCATCGAGATCGCTTACGGATTCATCGATCTCGCTATCGATTCTGTATTCATCGGAATCGATTCCGTATTCATGGATCTCGATTCCGTATTCATCTGAATCGATTCCGTATTCATCTGAATCGATTCCGTATTTCTCTGAATCGAGATCGATTCTGGAGTCCTCTGAATCGATTCCGTATTCATCTGAATCGATTCCGTATTCATCTGAATCGATTCCATATTCATCTGAATCGATTTCGTATTCATCTGAATCTATTCCGTATTCATTTGAATCGATTCTGTAGTCATCTGAATCGATTCTGTAGTCATCTGAGTAGTCATCTGAATCGATTCCGTATGAATCCGACTCAATATTGGCTTGATTGGGCCCAGTTTAGGGTCAAACTGTTGAAGGCACATCCCTTTTTGACGAAGTCACCTCGTTTCTTTTTGTCAAAGGCATCTTTATTTTTGTCGAATTCACTTCCTTTTTGGTCGAAGTCACTTCTCTTCTTTTTGTCGAAGTCACTTCTCTTTTTGTCCTTTTGGTCGAAGTCACTTCCTTTTTTCTTTTTGAGTATCGGAAGTCCCCCTATTCCTGGGTCTGAGATCCCCATCTCTATCTATCAATTGAAAGGGCCGAATGATCAACTCTGCTTGGATGATCATGATCCTTCCAAAAAATCAAAATTCTCAATCAATGGAGGCACAATATCACCCTTTTTGTTCAATAAGACAAAATGGATGATTGACTCATTCCCTACTCGAAAGAATTGCAGGAACAATTTGGATAACACGGATTCCTATTTCTCAATGATATCTCACGATCGAGACAATTGGCTGAATCCCGTGAAACCATTTCATGGAAGTTCCTTGATATCTTCTTTTTCTAAAGCCAATCGACTTCGATTCTTGAATAATCCATATCACTTCTGGTTCTATTGTAACAAAAAATTCCCTTTTTCTGTGGAAAAGTCCCTTTTCAAGAATTCGGATCTTACGTATGGACAATTCCTCACTATCTTGTTCATTCGCAACAAAAGATTTTCTTTGTGCGTCGGTAAAAAAAAACAGGTTTTTTTGGAGCGAGATACAATTTCACCAATCGAGTCACAGGGATCTAAGATATTCATACCTAAGGATTTGCCACAAAGTGGTGACGAAACGTCTAACTTGTACAAATCTTTCCATTGTCCAATTCGATCCGATCCATTCGTTGGTAGAGCTATTTATTCGATCGCAGACATTTCTGGAACACCTCTAACAGAGGAACAAATAGTCCATTTTGAAAGAACGGATTGTCCACCTCTTTCAGATATGAGTCTATCTGATTCCGAAGGGAAGCAGTATCTCAATTTCAATTCAAACATGGGTTTGATTCACACTTCCTGGGCTGAGAAATCCAAAAAGAGGAAAAAACGGAGTTTTAGGGTTAAGAACCGGGAGATGGATAGAACCCTTCAACGAGAGCGTGCTTTTTCAAATCTCTCAAAATGGCATCTGTTCCAACCATATATACCGTGGTTCTTTACTTTGACAGGGTTCAAATATCTCAAATTCGCCCTTTTAGATCCTTTTTCACACCTATTGTGCATTCACATATCTTTTTTTCAGGATATTCTGGAGACAGCATGGTGGATTCTTCAGACAAAATTGTGGGCGAGTCTTTCAAAATGGAATCTCAGTGAGATTTCGAGTCATTGTTTACAGATTCGTCTTCGGTCCGCAGAAATAATTCATCGAAATAATGAGTCACCCTTATGGCTGAGATCATCAAATGCTCGGGAGTTCCTCATCCTTTTCGTTCTTCTTGTTGCTGGATATCTCGTGAATACACATCTTCTCTTTGTTTCCCGAGCCTCTAGTGAGTTACAGACGGATTTGAAAAAGATCAAATCTTTGATGATTCCATCATACATGATTGAGTTGCGACAACTTCTGGATAGGTATCCTACCTCTGAGCAAAATTCTTTCTGGTTAAAGAATCTCTTTCTAGTTGCTCTGGAACAATTCGTCTATTTTCTAGAAGCAATATGGGGTTCTTCTTTTAACAGGCTATTCGGTGGTGGTCCCACTTATGGGTTCAAATCCATAGGTTCTAAGAAGAAATTTTGGAATAGCAATTTCATCGGTATCATGGATTTCCTAAGGATCATACCAAATCCCTTCAATCGAATCACGTTTTCGAGAAATACGAGACATCTAAGTCGTACAAGCAAAGAGATCTATTCATTGCTAAGAAAAAACGTGAACGTTGAGTGGATTGATGATCAAATCGAATCCTGGGTCACGAACAGTGATTTGATTGAGGATGAAGAAAGAGAATTCTTGGTTCAGTTCTGCACCTTAACGACAGAAAAAAGGATGGATCAAATGCTATTGAGTCTGACTCATAGTGATGGTTTATCAAAGAATGACTCTAGTTATCAAATGGTTGAACAACTGGGATCAATTTACTTACGATACGTAGTTGACATTCATCAAAAAGATCTACTAAATTATGAGTTCAATAGATCCTGTTTAGCCGAAAGACGGATATTCCTTGCTCATTTTCAGACAATCACTTATTCGTGTGGGGCTAATTTACGATTTCGTGGACAACCCTTTTCGCTCCGCTTAGCCCTATCCCCCTCTAGGGGTATTTTAGTGATAGGTTCGATAGGAACTGGACGATCCTATTTGGTCAAATCCCTCGTGACAAACTCCTCTGTTCCTTTCATTACGGTAGTTCCGAACAAGTTCCTGGATGACCTTTTTTATCAGATCGATCCTTATGATAGTGATAGTGACGTTGAGGATCTTTTTTATGATTCTGAGGATCTTTTTTATGATTCTAGTGATGATAGTTACGCTATTGATATTGATGAGAGTGACGCTATTGATATTGATGAGAGTGACGATAGCGATAGCGATGATGACCTTGATCTAGATGATATAGAGCTGCTAAATGAGCTAACTCCGGATAGGGATATACAACTACTAGAGCGATTTAGTATCCTCCTTCCATTCGAAGTCGCAAAAGCAATGTCCCCTTGCATACTCTGGATTCCAAACATTCATGATCTGTCTGTGCGTGCGTCGAATGACTTATCCCTCGGTCTATTAGTGAACTCTCTCTCCAGGGATTGTGAAAGATGCTCCACTAGCAATATCCTTGTTATTGCTTCGACTCATATTCCCAAAAAAGTGGATCCCGCTCTAATAGCTCCGAATAAATTAAATACATGCCTTAAGCTACGAAGGCTTCTTAGTCCACAACAACGAAAGCACTTTTTCACTCTTTCCTATACTAGGGGATTTCACTTGGAAAAGAAACTGTCCCATCCTAATGGATTCGGGTCCATAACCATGGGTTCCAGTGTACAAGATCTTGTAGCACTTACCAATGAGGCTCTATCCATTAGTATTGCACAGAAGAAATCCATTATAGACACTCATACAATTCGATCCGCTCTTCATAGACAAACTTGGAATTTGCGAGCGAAGGTAAGACCGGTTCAGGATCATGGGATCCTTTTCTATCAGATAGGAAGGGCTGTTGCACAAAATGTACTTCTAAGTAATGGCTCCATAGATCCTATATCTATCTATCTGAAGAAGAGATTCCCTAAGGAAGGGGGTTCTGATTTGTCCACCTGGTACTTCGAGCTTGCAACGAGCATGAAGAGATTAACGATACTTCTTTATCTTTTGAGTTGTTCTGCCGGATCGGTCGCTCATGATCTTTGGTCTCTACCCGGACCCGATGAAAAAAATGGGATCACTTCTTATTTGTATTTGGTTGAGACTGATTCTGCTCTAGTTCGTGGCCTATTAGAAGTCTTCGAAGGAGAGGTCACTCTATCCTCTCGGACCGAAAAAGATGGCAGTCAGTTTGATAATGATCGAGTGACATTGCTTCTTCGGTCCAAACGAAGGAATCCCTTAGATATGATGAAAAATGGATTTTGTTCGAGCGTTGATCCGAAATTTCTCTATGAAAAAGACGAATCGGAGTTTGAATTGGAAGAAGGGGTTGCATTTAGAGAAGGAGATCGCGACCCGGAACAGATAGAGGAGGATTTCTTCGATGATATAGTTTGGGCTCCTAGAATATGGTACCCCGAGCGATTTGGTTGGATTGAAAGTCCCAATGAATTGGGATTTCCCTATTGGGCCAGGTCATTTTGGGGCACGCGGATCATTTCTCATCAAGAGAATGATTTGGAAGAGAATGATTCGGAGTTCTTGCAGAGTGGAACCATGCAGTACCAGACACGAGATCGATTTTCCAAAGACCAAGTCTTTTTTCAATTTCAAATAAGCCAATTTCTTTGGGACCCTGCGAATCCATTCTTTTTCGATGCGCCCGTGTTTTCACGTCGAGAATTCTTTGCAGATCAAGAGATGACAAAGGGGCTTCTTACTTTCCTAACAAGTCCTCCTAAATCGCTGTCTGAAAGCTGGTTCATCAAGAATACGCAAGAAAAGAACTTCGAATTGTTGATTCATCGCCAGAGATGTCAGAGAACGAATAGTTCATTATCTAATGGGTCTTTCCGTTCTAATACTCTATCCGAGAGTTATCAGTATTTATCAAATCTGTTCCTATCTAACGGAACGCTAGTGGATCAAATGACAAAGACATTGTTGAGAAAGAGATGGCTTTTCCCGGATGAGATGAACCATTTGATTCATTTAACAGGAGAAAAATTTCCCCTTCCTTAGCCGGCAAGATATGTGGCCAGGAAAGGGGGATTAAGTGGAACAAAATTGACCGGTTGGTAGAGTCGTGGAAATACTTGTTTCTTTCCTATTTTTGGCCTTAGCTACATGGAACTGCTACTGCGGAAACATGGAAGAATTGAAATCTTAGATCAAAACACGATGTCTGTATGGATGGTATGAACTGCCTAAACAAGAATTCTGGAACGGTGAACAACCAGAGCCTATTACTATTACTCAGACTCACTCCATTACAGCAAATAATTTCCATTACTGAAACATGGAAATCCATTGGAAAATCAAAAATATGACGGAATAACTAAAGAAAATAGATAGACCTTTCTCTTCGTCTCCGGTCGATGGATCTTATCAATTGGAAGATCTCCTATATGGCTAAGAAACATTCCAGTTGACCGAGCCTAATTCGCATTGTTTTGTTCCGAAGGCAAGATATTCACGGGGCCGATTCGTCCGATTCAGATATTCACGACCACGAGGTCCTGGATTCTCTTTCGGATAGGCCCCGAAAGGGGAAGGAAGGCTGGGTCTATTATCGAATTCACCTGACCCGAGAGTGCCCATTTTTTGGGGGAACGTCCCGCGCCAAAGTCACTGACTGGGTAAGGCGCCAATCCAATCCCTCAAAGGGTGTACTTCCTAGGTTACGGGCGGGCATTTTCCATTTTCCCAGAGGTTTTTATTGTATCAATCTACCCCTGTGTGATTCCTGTTGAATCATCGACTCGGGGGGTGGGTGCAGGGCGGACGATTTCAAAGCGAACTCCCCATTCATTAGATAGAGAAGATCTCCAAGATTTCATGCTCCGCTGCTGA